TGCGTTTTGAGATACGATACATAGAATCGAGGGGATGGATCCAATCAAAAAAAGGAAGGGTTTCTTTTAGGCAAGGGATTAAAGAAAGGAAAAAGGAATTCAAAGATGGAAAGTACAAAAAAACAAAAAAGCGAAAGGATTCTCATCTTTTTGTATCATTTTGGCGGCATGGCCGAGCGGTAAGGCGGGGGACTGCAAATCCTCTTTTCCCCAGTTCAAATCCGGGTGTCGCCTGATCAACAAAAAATCTGAAATCCCTTATTCTGGTTTTCTAATTGATATAACTCCTCGAGTTTTCCCCAACAAAAACAAGTGCAGGAAAAAGGTTCTTGATACTTTTTTTTTTTTTTTTTCTTTTTGACTGTTGCGGAGAATTCCACGGATATATTATAATATTAGTTATATTATAATATTAGTGAACACTAATTATTTTACATTTTTTTCATATTCATAGAGATAGGGGACATTAGTCATATGGATATAGTAAGTCTCGCTTGGGCGGCATTAATGACAGTCTTTACATTTTCCCTGTCACTCGTAGTATGGGGAAGAAGTGGACTATAGAAGTATTTTGAATTGATTTGAGGAATCAAACTGGATTTATTGTTTTCTCGATCGTTCTTTTTTTACTATTTAATTAGTTTTTACGATTTACTACTGGGGGGAGGAATATATTCTATGAATAATACCCTTTCTCCATCACTGCAATACAGTTACTTCGCTTATATTATTATCTTAAATAAAAAAAAAAGGGGGGCACAAAAATGAAAACTTTTTTTTCAAACCAAACATTTTAAACAAAATCAAGAGATTTTTTTAAAACGTGAGTTTATGGGAACTGTTTTTGCCGTTTTTACGGCCCTTTGTACAGCCTACAATTTCTGGTTCCGGCTCGATCAGGAGTGCTATAAATACGAAGATGTGGAAACAATTGGAAAAAGAACAATTGGAATAAAATAAAAAAGAGGAAAATTTGAAATCAGAAAAAAAAGAAAAGTGATAAAGAATTAGAAATAAAAAAAACAAAAAATGCAGCAAAATAAAAATCCAAAGCATATAAAATTTCGACCTAGGCCCCCCTTACTTAAATTTTTTTTTTTCAGAAGATACAATAAAACGGACTAATGGAAATTATGAGAAGGGAGATTGATATCGGTCAAAGAAGATATGTCTATTGGAGATATGGTAGAAAGAAAATATGTTTCTTTCTACCATACTATCAGGTTTTAGAGAATACTGCTGATTCTAGTCCATTCATTAATCTTTGCTAAGAAGTCAAGTTTTAATCACTTTGACTGACTGTTTTTACGTATATTATAAGTAAAAAGGCGGTAGGAACTAGAATGAACAGCGCAGTAGCAATAAAAGCAGCAATATTTACTTCCATAATTTCATTTTTTTTTTTACTTTACAATAACTCGGGATTTAATCCCATAGAGATGATAAAATTGTCGCCTGTCAATTCAATGCCATGCAATGAATTACATTACATTTCAAAGACATCGAAACGGATCAATATCATGAATAACAATATCTAAGCTATCAAATCGATTCACCGTCGAGAATTGAATAGTATAACATAGAAAGATCTTTTATCCACACCTAATCCAAAATTCGATTCGATTCTTGGTCCAATCAAAAGAATTTCTTTCCGTTATTTATAAATTCTTGTCCTCTCTTTCTTTTCTATAACCTACTGCCTTTCTTGTACAATCAGTCTCATCTGACCGTTTTTCCACTTCCGCAGTTTACAAAAGGTTTACAAATAAAAGAAGTGCGAGTCCCTGTAGAAAAGGATCAATCTAATATTCCATCAAATTCACCAGTTTCCTTTTTTGACAAGGACTTAAAAAAAAAAATAAACAAAGCAATAAATATGCAATTTTATTTGAATAAGATCGATTGTTTCCAATTCACTCTAATACTAGTAATTTGTAATTGAACAACAAAAGAAAACACGAAAGAAAGGGTAAAGACTCTTTGATTCAAAGCCTTCTCAAAGTCTTCTATCAAAGTAACTTCTATCAAAGTAACTATGCTATGTTAAATTCATTTTGATGTTAAATTCATTTTGTATCGTACAAGAAATGAATTTCATTTGTGTGTGTATATGCGTTCACAGCAAACATAACAAACATATGTTACTCTATTCTATTATATACACAGATCGCGGACAATCGAAAAACCGCATCCGGTGCACGATCTCTTGGAATTGAAAATATGATGGATTCCACCAGTACTTGGATCAATTCACATATCTTTCTCTGTGCCATCAATTGGTACTAATTAAAGGAATGAAAATTACCCTATTTGTTTGATCAGAAATGAGAAAAAAGAAAAAAAAAAAAAGAAGGAGACCCTTGGGGATGAATTGCTGGTTTTTGTGTTATTGGATCCGTCGGGACTGACGGGGCTCGAACCCGCAGCTTCCGCCTTGACAGGGCGGTGCTCTGACCAATTGAACTACAATCCCAGTGAAATAAAGGAAAGTGTACAGCATACATATTCTTATGCTTTCATTCAATCTTTTTTCGATTTCTTAGATTAGAAGGGACGCGCTGTAACAAACAGAAGTACGAGTGATCTAGTTTTACGGGTATGCACGTTAGTCAGAGCAGCAGGGATTACTAGTAACTAGTAATCCTTTCGTTGTTGCCAAATCGATCGATAATCCTTTTTTCAATGATTTTTTCTTTTCCTTACTTTTGATTAAACTTTCTATTTATCAAAATCCGGATATGAATCTAGATGGTTATCATGGTCAGAATTTATGGAATAAATAGAGCAACTAAAAAAAAAAAAAGAATAGTAGGGATGGATGGATCGGAATCGGAAAAGTGGACTTTTTTATTCTTCCCCATTTGGCATTTCTGAAAAAATGGGTTATATCATTTCATGGCGGATCCGCGAATTTTTGGGCCGAGCTGGATTTGAACCAGCGTAGACATATTGTCAACGAATTTACAGTCCGTCCCCATTAACCGCTCGGGCATCGACCCAGGAAGAATCAATTCTAGCTTTATTGATAATCCACGATCAACTTCCTTTCGTAGTATCCTACCCCCAGGGGAAGTCGAATCCCCGCTGCCTCCTTGAAAGAGAGATGTCCTGAACCACTAGACGATGGGGGCATACTTGCCTAACCGCCATCATACTATGTTCATAGTATGAGCAGTTTTTTGAAATTGTCAATATACAATAGAATGGAATGATATGACTAGACCCGCCGGGTTTTCTTTTATGATTCCTTTTTTGATTCGGTATTTATTCGGTATTTATACTCATGAATCGAATCTGTCATTTTAATCGTCACTCCATTGTATTATTCTGTATAGACTAACAGAAATTTATTCCATACAATAAGTATAATAAAAAACAATACAAAAGAGTAAATAATTTATCGTTACCCAAGCCATCAATACAAACAGCTCTTCATGATATTTATAATAATAAAGAAAAAAAAGGAAACAAGATTCCGTTAAACAAGATACAAAGTATATGGCCTTTGCGAGTTCGGGAATCGAGTCATGAAAAAGAAACCTTATTAAGAAAAAAAGAAGCATACAAAAAACCCTTTTTTTTTAGAGATTAGCTTGACTTTGTGTTACTATTTTCGTTCGCCTATATAATGTTTTAAGTAAATCATTTGCATATGTTAAGCAAATTCACATTTTCATTTCGGAATAATCCACCAGTCACTATGAGTTTACTGCATATACTTATATATGTAAATATTTATCTATATATGAGTCTACTGCATATACTTAGATATGTAAATATTTATCTATATATGAGTCTACTGCATATACTTATATATGTAAATATCTATCTATATATCTATCTATAGATAGATCTTTTCTGTCTAGTGATTCATTCAGTAATTGAATAAAACAGCCCTTTTAACTCAGTGGTAGAGTAACGCCATGGTAAGGCGTAAGTCATCGGTTCAAATCCGATAAGGGGCTTTGGCCTTCTTTTTTTTTTCGTTTTTCATAAAACTTCAGTGCGAACGGAGTATTCATATGTAACCAAAGAAAAGAAAAATTGTTGATATTTGTAATAAAAAAAATCATATATTTCGAAAAGAAAGTTGAACATTTTTTTAGTATAATATAATCAATAATGATAAGTCGTCTCTTGAATCGAATCGACAAATAACACAAATAAATAATAAATCAAAATCAATATAAATATACATAAATAAATGAAATATCTATTTATTATATTATTATTTTATATTAAGTCTATTAAGGATTAATTAAGTATATTAATTAAGTATATTAAGTGTTAAGATCAATATTATATTAGTTTAATCTATTTTTATTATATATAGATAGTATTCTGATATATATATATTTCTGATTTTCTATGTTTCTATTCTATTTTTTTTCCATTATATTCTATATTCTTCCAATCAATTCCATTCTAAAGAGTTGTAAACATTATAAATCGACAAAAGAAAAAGTAAGTGGATCTAACCCATTGAATTGGAACTATATCCACTATTATGATATTCAAATTCGATCGAGGTGAAATTGGAACAGTAGATCTTTTTTTATTTCATATTTTTTTTTGACTCCGCAAGAATCTGTCGATATTTCCGATTCAATCTTCTTGTTCCTAAATGTTCCATAGGAGTCAATTAATATTCTATTTCTCTATAGATAGGGAAACGTTTATTTCAAGTTACAACCTTTTTCAATATCTTATCTTTCTTTAATTCCAGAGCACAACAAGATCTTTTGATGGTTTTGTTCTGACAATATTATATGGAGTGGATACGAAAAAGAAACTTTCCTTTTTTCATTTAGAGTACCCTATTTATTTAATTTAAGCATGACATTGAAAAATAGGAACTTCTCACCTTTTACGATATATAAAGATATAGAAAAGGAAATAGAAAAATATTCGAAGTGGATTTCGTGCTTTGACTTGTGAAATGAATGAAAAAAAAAATAGACTCTGGAATTTGATACTCATCCGCAGGAAAGATAGGAAAG